GCCAACGTAGCTTAGTTAAAGCATAACACTGAAGATGTTAAGACGGGCCCTAGAAAGCCCCGTAAGCACAAAAGCTTGGTCCTGACTTTAGTGTCAACTTTGATTTAATTTATACATGCAAGTATCCGCATCCCCGTGAGAATGCCCTACATATTCCTTCTTGGAATAAAGGAGCAGGTATTAGGCTCAACCCTAAGTTAGCCCACAACGCCTTGCTTAGCCACACCCCCAAGGGAACTCAGCAGTAATAAACATTAAGCTATAAGTGTAAACTTGACTTAGCTAAAATCAAGAGGGCCGGTAAAACTCGTGCCAGCCACCGCGGTTATACGAGGGGCCCAAGTTGACAAACACCGGCGTAAAAAGTGGTTAGTATATAAATCAACTAAAGCCAAACACCTTCAAAGCTGTTATATGCTCTCGAAGAAAGGAAGCCCTCCCACGAAAGTGGCTTTAACTATTACAAACCCACGAAAGCTAGGAAACAAACTGGGATTAGATACCCCACTATGCCTAGCCCTAAACAAAGGTAGCCCACATTACATCTTTATTTGCCAGGGAACTACGAGCCCCAGCTTAAAACCCAAAGGACTTGGCGGTGCTTTAGACCCCCCTAGAGGAGCCTGTTCTAGAACCGATAACCCCCGTTCAACCTCACCCTCTCTTGTCTTTTCCCGCCTATATACCGCCGTCGTCAGCTTACCCTGTGAAGGACACATAGTGAGCATAATTGGTAAAACCTAAAACGCCAGGTCGAGGTGTAGCAAACGAGAGGGGAAGAAATGGGCTACATTCACTGAAACAGTGAACTACGGAAGATGCACTGAAATAAACATCCAAAGGAGGATTTAGCAGTAAGAGGACGAAATAGAGAGTCCCCCTGAAATTGGCCCTGAAGCGCGCACACACCGCCCGTCACTCTCCCCAAATATTTTTTAACCTAAAAATAAATAAAAAGCAAACCACATAAAGGGGAGGCAAGTCGTAACATGGTAAGTGTACCGGAAGGTGCACTTGGAAAAACCAGAGTGTAGCTTAAATAGTATAGCATCTCCCTTACACCGAGAAGATACCCGTGCAAATCGGGCCACACTGAACCCAATCTTCCCAACAGCTAGCCCCTCCCCAAAACATGCAACAAAAACCATTAATACCACTAAATGCACTAGCATAACAAAACAAACCATTTTTCCTCCATAGTATGGGCGACAAAAAAGGACCAAAGGCGCAATAGAAAAAGTACCGCAAGGGAAAGCTGAAAGAGAAATGAAAAAACCCAGTAAAGACTAGAAAAGCAAAGACATAACCTTGTACCTTTTGCATCATGAATTAGCCAGTAACCCTCAAGCAAAGTGCCCTTTAGTTTGAGCCCCCGAAACTGAGCGAGCTACTCCAAGACTGCCTATTAAGGGCTAACCCGTCTCTGTGGCAAAAGAGTGGGGAGAGCTTAGAGTAGAGGTGACAGACCTACCGAGCCCAGTTATAGCTGGTTGCCTACGAAATGAACAGCAGTTCAGCCTTTTGGGTTCTTTATTCAAATTTGGTCGCACCTCCAACTGATATCAAGAAACCTCAAGAGTTATTCAAGAAGGGAACACCCTTCTTGAAAAAAGACACAACTTTCTAAGCAGGCTAAAGATTATAAACTCAAAGGCAATATACCTTAGTAGGCCTAAAAGCAGCCACCCATACAGAAAGCGTTAAAGCTCAAGTACTTTGCCCCCCTATAATTTCAATAACAACTTCTCAAGCCCCTTTAAACAATAGTAGGCCTTTTTATGCAAACATAAAAGAGACACTGCTAGTATGAGTAATAAGGGAGACCCGTCTCCCTCCAAGGCACCTGTTTACATCAGAACGAACCCCCACTGAAAATTAACGCCCCCAATTAAAGAGGGAACTGAGACAATTAAAGTAAACCAGAAAACTTCCCAGCCCAAACAGCGTTAACCCTACACAGGTGTGCCCAAGGAAAGACTAAAAGAAAAAGAAGGAACTCGGCAAACACTGGCCTCGCCTGTTTACCAAAAACATCGCCTCTTGCATTTTAGCATATAAGAGGTCCCGCCTGCCCTGTGACTCATGAGTTTAACGGCCGCAGTATTTTGACTGTGCAAAGGTAGCGTAATCACTTGTCTTTTAAATGGAGACCAGTATGAATGGCATAACGAGGGCCAAGCTGTCTCCTTTTTCCAGTCAATGAAATTGATTTCCCTGTGCAGAAGCAGGGATAGATACATAAGACGAGAAGACCCTATGGAGCTTAAGACATAAGACAGCCCATGTTAAAAAACCATGTTAATGGAAATAACCAAATGGCTTCTGTCCCCCGTCTTTGGTTGGGGCGACCGTGGAGTAACAAAAAACCCCCATGTGGAACAGGGCCTAAGCCCTTAAAGCCAGAGCCACAGCTCTAACAAACAGAATATCTGACCTTCAAGATCCGGCAAAGCCGATCAACGGACCGAGTTACCCTAGGGATAACAGCGCAATCCCCTTCTAGAGCCCATATCGACAAGGGGGTTTACGACCTCGATGTTGGATCAGGACACCCTAATGGTGCAGCCGCTATTAAGGGTTCGTTTGTTCAACGATTAAAGTCCTACGTGATCTGAGTTCAGACCGGAGAAATCCAGGTCAGTTTCTATCTATGTAGTGCTCTTTTCTAGTACGAAAGGACCGAAAAGAGGAGGCCTATACCCCAAGCAAGCCTCACCCCTACCTAGTGAAACCAACTAAAATAGGTAAAAGGGAATACCCCATCCTTTTCTAAGAAAAAGGAAAGTTAAGGTGGCAGAGCCCGGAGTAATGCAAAAGACCTAAGCCCTTTAAACAGAGGTTCAAGTCCTCTCCTTAACTATGATAACCACACTTTTAACCCACATCCTAAACCCTCTTGCATACATTGTGCCTGTGCTACTAGCAGTTGCATTCTTAACCCTCCTTGAACGAAAAGTGTTAGGCTATATACAACTACGTAAAGGCCCTAATGTAGTAGGACCCTATGGTCTACTACAACCCATTGCAGATGGTGTAAAACTTTTCATTAAAGAGCCTGTGCGCCCCTCAACCTCCTCCCCCTTCTTATTTCTTCTTGCCCCTATACTAGCCCTAACTTTGGCCCTTACCCTATGGGCCCCTCTCCCTCTCCCCCACCCTGTCACCGACCTTAACTTAAGCATCCTATTTATCCTCGCCCTCTCTAGCCTTGCAGTTTATTCCATTCTAGGTGCCGGATGAGCCTCAAATTCCAAATATGCCCTAATTGGGGCATTACGAGCAGTTGCACAAACAATTTCTTATGAAGTTAGTCTCGGACTAATTCTTCTTAGTGTTATCATTTTTACAGGAGGTTTTGCACTTCAAACATTCAACATTACGCAAGAAAGCATTTGACTAATCTTTCCAGCTTGACCTCTAGCTGCAATATGATACATTTCAACCTTGGCCGAGACAAACCGAGCCCCCTTTGACCTTACAGAGGGAGAATCAGAACTTGTATCAGGATTTAATGTAGAATATGCAGGAGGCCCATTTGCCCTATTTTTTCTTGCAGAATATGCTAATATTTTGCTAATAAATACACTCTCTGCCGCCCTATTCCTAGGGGCTTCCCACCTCCCCCACCTCCCAGAATTTACAACAATTAATCTAATAACAAAAGCAGCCCTCCTCTCCATCCTATTTCTTTGGGTACGAGCCTCCTACCCCCGCTTTCGTTATGATCAACTAATGCACCTTATCTGAAAAAATTTCCTTCCCCTAACTTTGGCCCTTGTAATCTGACATCTTTCCCTCCCCCTAGCATTTGCAGGCCTCCCCCCACAACTCTAGCCCCGGAACTGTGCCTGAAACAAAGGGCCACTTTGATAGAGTGAATAATGGGGGTTAAAGTCCCCCCAGCTCCTTAGAAAGAAGGGACTCGAACCCTACCTGAAGAGATCAAAACTCTTAGTGCTTCCACTACACCACTTCCTAGTAAAGTCAGCTAAATAAGCTTTTGGGCCCATACCCCAAACATGTTGGTTAAACCCCTTCCTTTGCTAATGAACCCCTATATTTTAGCCCTGCTCCTATTTGGCCTTCTCCTTGGTACAAGCATCACTGCAACTAGCTCCCACTGACTTCTTGCATGAATAGGCCTTGAGATTAATACCCTTGCCATCATTCCACTAATAGCCCAAAACCATCATCCTCGCGCAATTGAAGCCACTACAAAATATTTTCTCACCCAAGCAACAGCTGCAGCCACCCTTCTATTTGCAAGTGTTACCAATGCATGATTGACAGGACAATGAGATATTGCATTAATAACGCACCCAGTCCCCACAACTATAATTATTCTTGCCCTGGCCCTCAAGCTAGGCCTGGCCCCCCTTCACACCTGATTGCCAGAAGTCCTACAAGGACTTAACCTTACCACAGGCCTCATTCTCTCCACCTGACAAAAACTGGCCCCCTTTATTCTTCTTCTTCAAATTCCCACCCCTCATCAGGAACTACTAATTATCTTAGGGCTATCCTCAACATTAGTTGGTGGCTGAGGAGGGCTAAACCAAACCCAACTACGAAAAATTTTAGCCTATTCTTCAATTGCCCATCTTGGCTGAATACTACTAATTATGCAATTTGCCCCTTCCCTAACACTTCTTGCTCTTATTACATATCTCCTAATAACGACTGCAACATTTCTAACCCTCAAAAATAACAATGCAACCAACATTAATACCCTTGCAACATCATGAACAAAAGCACCTATTCTAACCACTATCACCCCCCTCCTACTGCTATCCTTAGGAGGCCTCCCCCCAATAACAGGTTTTATGCCAAAATGACTGATTCTGCAAGAGCTTACTAAACAGCAACTGCCAATAACAGCAGTAATTGCAGCACTTACTGCCCTACTCAGTCTTTATTTTTACCTCCGACTTTGCTACGCAATAACACTAACAATATCACCAAATAGTTTAGCAGGGACAAGCCTATGGCGCCTCCCCTCCCTCCAATCCTCCTTCCTCTTATCAACATCTGCTCTAGCAGCCACCCTACTCCTCCCCCTTACCCCAGCAATTACCGCCCTTATAAACCTCTAAAGAGACTTAGGATAACACCAGACCAAAGGCCTTCAAAGCCTTAAGTGGGGGTGAAAATCCCCCAGTCCCTGAATAAGACTTGCAGGACACTAACCCACATCTTCTGCATGCAAAGCAGACACTTTAATTAAGCTAAAGCCTTTCTAGATGGGAAGGCCTCGATCCTACAAACTTTTAGTTAACAGCTAAACGCCCTAACCAGCGAGCATCCATCTACCTTTCCCCCGCCTACCAGACGCCAAAGGCGGGGGAAAGCCCCGGCAGACGTCAATCTGCATCTTAAGATTTGCAATCTTACGTGATTACACCCCAAGGCTTGGTAAAAAGAGGACTTAAACCTCTGTTTATGGGGCTACAACCCACCACTTAAACTCTCAGCCATTTTACCTGTGGCAATCACTCGCTGATTCTTTTCGACTAATCATAAAGACATTGGCACCCTTTATCTTGTATTTGGTGCTTGAGCCGGAATAGTAGGGACAGCTCTGAGCCTTCTAATTCGTGCTGAATTAAGCCAACCTGGCGCCCTTCTTGGGGACGATCAAATTTATAATGTAATTGTAACAGCTCATGCTTTTGTAATAATTTTCTTTATAGTAATACCAATTATGATTGGAGGGTTTGGGAACTGACTTATTCCCTTAATAATTGGCGCCCCCGACATGGCCTTTCCTCGAATAAATAACATAAGCTTTTGACTCCTCCCCCCTTCTTTCCTTCTTCTCTTGGCATCTTCAGGCGTTGAAGCAGGGGCAGGGACAGGCTGAACAGTTTATCCCCCACTAGCAGGCAACCTCGCCCATGCAGGGGCCTCTGTTGATCTCACAATCTTTTCTCTTCACCTGGCCGGGATTTCTTCAATTCTGGGGGCCATTAACTTCATTACAACTATTTTAAATATAAAACCACCTGCAATTTCACAATATCAAACCCCCCTCTTTGTGTGAGCAGTCCTAATTACAGCTGTTCTTCTGCTTCTCTCCCTCCCAGTACTGGCTGCTGGTATTACAATACTCCTTACAGACCGAAATTTAAACACAACATTCTTTGACCCTGCAGGAGGAGGGGACCCAATTCTCTACCAACACCTTTTCTGATTCTTTGGGCACCCAGAAGTCTATATTTTAATTCTTCCCGGGTTTGGAATAATTTCTCATATTGTTGCCTACTATGCAGGCAAAAAAGAGCCCTTTGGGTATATAGGAATAGTATGAGCAATAATGGCCATTGGTCTTCTAGGTTTTATTGTGTGAGCCCATCACATATTTACAGTAGGCATAGATGTTGATACACGAGCTTACTTCACTTCTGCCACAATAATTATTGCCATTCCTACAGGAGTAAAAGTGTTTAGCTGACTAGCAACCCTGCATGGAGGGGCTATTAAATGAGAAACCCCCCTTCTATGGTCTCTTGGCTTTATTTTCCTCTTTACTGTTGGGGGCCTAACAGGTATCGTTTTAGCCAACTCATCCCTAGATATTATGCTTCATGACACCTACTATGTAGTAGCCCACTTCCACTACGTTCTCTCAATGGGAGCTGTATTTGCTATTATGGCGGGCTTTGTCCACTGATTCCCCCTTCTGTCAGGATACACCCTACACAACACATGATCAAAAATCCATTTTGGGGTCATATTTATCGGAGTAAATTTAACCTTTTTCCCGCAGCACTTCCTAGGACTTGCCGGAATGCCCCGCCGATACTCTGACTACCCAGATGCCTACACCCTTTGAAATACAGTTTCTTCCCTTGGTTCCCTAATCTCTTTAACTGCTGTAATCTTATTCCTTTTCATCCTCTGGGAAGCATTCGCTGCCAAACGAGTGGTATCCTCTGTAGAACTCACAGCAACAAATATTGAATGGCTGCATGGCTGCCCTCCCCCCTACCACACATTTGAAGAACCTGCATTTGTGCAAGTTCAACCAGGCCGCTAACGAGAAAGGGAGGAGTTGAACCCCCATAAACTGGTTTCAAGCCAGCCACATAACCCTTCTGTCACTTTCTTAATAAGATACTAGTATAGCTGAAAATACATTGCTTTGTCAAGGCAAAATCGTGGGTTAAAGCCCCTCGTATCTTATTTTATGGCACATCCCTCACAACTAGGATTCCAAGATGCAGCATCACCTGTAATAGAAGAGCTTCTTCACTTTCATGACCATGCCCTTATAATTGTGTTCCTTATTAGCACTCTTGTACTTTATATTATTGTGGCAATAGTTTCCACAAAACTGACAAACATATATATTCTAGACTCCCAAGAAATTGAAATTATTTGAACCATCCTCCCTGCTGTTATCCTCATTCTAATTGCTCTCCCCTCCCTACGAATTCTTTACCTTATGGATGAAATTACTAACCCGCACTTAACAGTGAAAGCAATTGGTCATCAATGATACTGAAGCTACGAATATACCGATTACCAAGAAATTGCATTTGATTCTTACATGGTTCCAACACAAGACTTGGCCCCTGGACAGTTCCGGCTATTAGAAGTAGACCACCGCATGGTTGTGCCCACTGAAGCCCCAATCCGAGTATTAGTAACTGCAGAGGACGTTCTCCACTCATGAGCAGTCCCAGCTTTGGGTGTAAAAATGGATGCAGTACCAGGCCGACTAAACCAAACAGCCTTTATTGCTGCCCGCCCTGGGGTATTTTACGGACAATGTTCAGAAATTTGTGGGGCTAACCACAGTTTTATACCTATCGTAGTAGAAGCAGTACCCCTAAACTTTTTCCAAGACTGATCTACTTTAATACTTGAAGACGCCTCACTAAGAAGCTAAACTGGGCCCACAGCGTCAGCCTTTTAAGCTGAAGATTGGTGCCTCCCAACCACCCTTAGTGACATGCCTCAGCTGAACCCCTCGCCCTGATTTGCCATTTTAGTCTTTTCATGACTAATCTTTATCACAATTGTTGTCCCAAAAACGCTTAATCATTCATTTCCAAATGAACCCTCCCCTCAAAGCACACAAATCACTAAAACTAGCTCCTGATCCTGACCATGATAACAAGCTTTTTTGACCAATTTATAAGCCCAACCTATCTCGGTATTCCCCTAATAGCCCTAGCCTTTGTTTTACCCTGACTTTTATTCCCCTCCCCTGCCCCTCGTTGAATTAATAACCGTTTCTTAACTTTACAGGGGTGATTTATTAATCGCTTCACATCCCAACTACTTACACCAATTAATTTAGGCGGCCACAAATGAGCCTTAATCCTCACTTCCCTAATGGTCTTTTTGATTTCACTCAACATGCTAGGTCTGTTACCTTACACCTTCACCCCTACCACCCAACTGTCCTTAAATATAGGACTAGCTGTGCCCCTCTGACTAGCCACAGTTCTTATTGGGATACGAAATCAGCCCACAGCTGCCCTAGGCCACCTCCTTCCTGAAGGAACCCCCGTTCCCCTAATCCCTGTACTAATTATTATTGAGACAATCAGCCTATTTATTCGTCCTCTCGCCCTAGGAGTACGACTAACAGCCAACCTAACAGCAGGACACTTACTAATGCAACTTATTGCCACAGCTGCCTTCACACTTCTGCCTCTGATGCCAACAGTCGCTATCTTAACAGCAATTGTTCTGCTTCTGCTAACAATCCTAGAAATTGCTGTTGCCATAATTCAAGCCTATGTATTTGTTTTACTCCTAAGTCTGTACCTTCAAGAAAACGTTTATGGCCCACCAAGCACATGCATACCACATAGTAGACCCCAGCCCATGACCCTTAACAGGAGCAGTCGCCGCACTCCTAATAACTTCCGGCTTAGCCATCTGATTCCACTACAATACAATGTCCCTTATGGCCCTAGGCACAGTCCTCCTTCTATTAACAATATACCAATGATGACGAGACATCGTACGAGAGGGCACTTATCAGGGACACCATACACCCCCCGTCCAAAAAGGCCTTCGATATGGCATGATTCTCTTTATTACCTCAGAAGTTTTCTTTTTCCTTGGGTTCTTCTGAGCCTTCTTCCACTCAAGCTTAGCCCCTACCCCTGAAATTGGAGGTTGCTGACCCCCCACAGGAATTACACCCCTAGACCCTTTTGGAGTACCCCTCCTAAACACAGCAGTCTTACTAGCCTCTGGTGTAACAGTAACATGAGCACACCACAGCATCATAGAGGGAGAACGAACACAAGCCATTCAATCTCTCGCTTTAACTATTCTTCTCGGGTGTTACTTCACCTTCCTTCAAGCCATAGAATACTATGAAGCCCCCTTTACAATTGCAGACGGCGTCTATGGATCAACTTTCTTTGTAGCTACAGGCTTCCATGGCCTCCATGTTATTATTGGCACCTCCTTCCTAGCTGTCTGCCTCCTTCGCCAAGTAAACTATCACTTTACAGTTGAACACCACTTTGGATTCGAGGCAGCTGCTTGATATTGACACTTTGTCGATGTAGTTTGACTTTTCCTCTACATCTCCATCTACTGATGAGGCTCATATCTTTCTAGTACTAAAGTTAGTATAAGTGACTTCCAATCACCCGGTCTTGGTTAAAATCCAAGGAAAGATAATGAATCTTATTTCTACCGTAATCTTCATTGCTGTTGCACTGTCAACAGTCCTGGCAATTGTCTCTTTTTGACTTCCCCTAATCACCCCTGATCAAGAAAAACTATCCCCCTATGAATGTGGGTTTGACCCACTAGGCTCTGCCCGCTTACCATTCTCTATACGGTTCTTTCTAGTAGCCATTCTTTTTCTCCTATTTGACCTCGAAATTGCCCTCCTCCTACCCCTCCCCTGAGGAGATCAACTTCCCAACCCCCTTACTACTTTTTTCTGAGCTGCTTTTGTTCTTATTCTACTAACCCTGGGTCTAATTTATGAATGAATGCAGGGAGGCCTTGAATGAGCTGAGTAGGTAATTATTTTAATTAAAATATTTGATTTCGGCTCAAAAGCTCGTGGTTAAAGTCCACAATTACCTAATGACCCCTACACACTTTACATTCTCAGCAGCCTTTTTATTAGGTTTAGCAGGCCTTGCATTTCACCGAACCCACCTTCTTTCTGCCCTCCTCTGCCTAGAAGGAATGATACTCTCTCTTTTTCTTGCCCTCTCACTATGGACCCTCGAACTAAATGCAACAAACTTTTCAGCCTCCCCAATACTACTCTTGGCATTTTCTGCTTGTGAAGCCAGTGCAGGCCTTGCTTTACTGGTCGCAACAGCTCGAACACATGGAACAGACCACCTCCAAAGCCTAAATCTCTTACAATGCTAAAAATTCTACTTCCAACAATTATGCTAGTCCCTACTACATGGCTGGCCCCTGCAAAACTAGTATGGCCAACAGCCCTCGCACACAGCCTAATCATTGCCATTGCCAGCCTATCTTGACTTCACTCCTCACATGATACAGGCTGATCCTCTATAAACCACTTCATAGCACTTGACCCTTTATCAACCCCCCTTCTTGTATTAACCTGCTGATTACTCCCCCTAATAATCTTAGCAAGCCAGAATCATGTTTCTAATGAACCAATCAACCGACAACGAATATACATTACTCTCCTAACATCCCTACAAATCTTCCTAATTATAGCCTTTTCAGCCACCGAAGTCCTCCTCTTCTATGTCATATTTGAAGCTACACTTGTCCCAACCCTTATTTTAATTACCCGTTGAGGTAATCAAACAGAACGCTTAAATGCTGGCACTTATTTCTTATTTTATACCCTTGCAGGCTCTCTTCCCCTGTTGGTTGCTCTTCTCCTTCTACAAAATGCCACTGGAACCCTCTCACTCTTAACTCTCCAATATGCCCCCACATTCCCCCTGGCTACAACAGCTGACAAAATCTGATGAGCAGGCTGCCTTTTAGCCTTCCTTGTTAAAATACCCCTCTATGGTATGCACCTTTGACTTCCTAAAGCCCATGTAGAAGCTCCCATTGCAGGATCCATAGTCCTGGCCGCTGTCCTCCTAAAATTAGGTGGCTATGGAATAATGCGAATAATAATTATGCTTGAGCCCCTGACTAAAGAACTCAGCTACCCTTTTATTATCCTGGCCCTCTGAGGGGTAATTATAACAGGTTCAATTTGCTTACGACAAACAGATTTAAAATCCCTAATCGCCTACTCTTCAGTAGGACACATAGGACTAGTAGCTGGGGGCATTCTAATCCAAACACCCTGAGGCTTCACAGGGGCCCTAATCTTAATGATTGCACATGGCCTAACCTCTTCAGCCCTATTCTGCCTAGCAAACACCAACTATGAGCGAACTCATACTCGAACAATAGTACTTGCCCGAGGCATACAAATGGTCCTCCCTCTTATAGCCTCCTGATGGTTCATTGCCAGCCTAGCAAATTTAGCCCTCCCCCCTCTTCCAAATCTTATGGGTGAGCTAATAATTATTGTTTCTTTATTTAACTGATCATGAGCCACTCTTGCACTAACAGGAGCTGGCACCCTAATTACAGCAGGCTACTCCCTTTACATGTTCTTAATAACACAACGAGGGCCTATCCCCCAGCACATCATTGCTCTAGACCCATCCCACACCCGAGAACACCTGCTTCTAGCACTCCACATGCTCCCCCTTATCCTCCTTATCTCAAAACCAGAGCTAATCTGAGGGTGGACTTTCTGTAGACATAGTTTAACAAAAATATTAGATTGTGATTCTAAAGACAGAGGTTAAAACCCCCTTGTCCACCGAGAGAGGCTTGCCAGCAACAAAGACTGCTAATCCTTGTACCCTCGGTTGAATTCCGGAGCTCCCTCGCCCTGCTTCTGAAGGATAACAGCTTATCCATTGGTCTTAGGAACCAAAAACTCTTGGTGCAAATCCAAGCAAAAGCTATGCACCCCACTCCTTTAATGTTAACTACCAGCCTAATCGTCATTTTTGCCCTCCTTTTCTACCCCTTAATTACAACCCTCTCCCCAACCCCCAAAGCCCAAGACTGAGCCCTTAACCAAGTAAAAACAGCTGTTAAACTAGCATTTTTTGTTAGCCTACTCCCGCTGTCTCTCTTCATTTCTGAAGGGGCAGAGACCGTCATCACCAACTGAACCTGAATAAACACCCTAATATTTGATGTAAATATTAGCCTAAAATTTGACTTCTACTCCCTCATCTTCACCCCCGTTGCCCTATATGTGACCTGGTCTATCCTAGAGTTTGCCTCATGATATATGCATGCAGACCCTAAAATAAATCAATTTTTCAAATACCTATTAATTTTCCTAATTGCTATAATTGTTCTTGTAACTGCAAACAACATGTTTCAAATTTTTATTGGATGAGAAGGAGTCGGCATTATGTCTTTCCTGCTAATCGGGTGGTGATATGGTCGAGCCGATGCAAACACTGCAGCCCTTCAAGCAGTTTTATATAACCGAGTTGGAGACATTGGCCTTATCTTTGCAATAGCATGAATGGCCACAAACCTAAACTCATGAGAACTTCAACAAATTTTTTCAGCCCCTCATAACCTTGACCTTACTTTTCCACTATTAGGGCTGGTCATTGCTGCAACTGGAAAGTCTGCCCAATTTGGTCTCCACCCTTGATTGCCTTCTGCCATAGAAGGCCCCACCCCTGTTTCAGCACTACTCCACTCAAGCACCATAGTTGTTGCAGGCATCTTCCTCTTGATCCGGACAAGCCCCCTAATAGAAAATAACCCACTGATTTTAACCATTTGCCTATGCCTTGGAGCACTAACTACCCTCTTCACAGCAACCTGCGCCCTGACCCAAAATGACATCAAAAAAATTGTTGCTTTTTCAACATCCAGCCAGCTCGGCCTAATAATAGTAACAATTGGCCTAAATCAACCTCAACTCGCCTTCCTCCACATTTGCACCCATGCTTTCTTCAAAGCAATACTCTTTCTATGTTCAGGGTCCCTAATTCATAGCCTCAATGATGAACAAGACATCCGAAAAATGGGGGGAATACACCACCTTGCCCCCTTTACCTCCTCCTGCCTTACCATTGGCAGCCTTGCCTTAACAGGTACCCCCTTCCTAGCCGGCTTCTTCTCTAAAGATGCTATTATTGAAGCCCTAAACACATCCCACCTTAACGCCTGAGCCCTAATCCTCACCCTCCTTGCCACCTCCTTTACAGCCATCTATAGCCTCCGTGTAGTGTTCTTTGTAACAATAGGCCACCCCCGATTTAATAGCCTCTCCCCCATCAATGAAAACAACCCAGCAGTAATCAACCCTATTAAACGACTTGCATGAGGTAGCATTCTCGCAGGGCTTCTCATTACCTCTAACATTATTATTCCAAAAACCCCTGTAATAACTATGCCTCCACTTTTAAAACTAGCAGCCCTCTTAGTAACCATCACTGGCCTTCTTGTAGCCCTAGAACTTGCCAACCTTACCACTAAACAACACAAGCCCACACCAATCCTTCACGCCCATCACTTCTCAAATATGCTCGGCTTCTTCCCCTCTGTTATTCACCGCCTCCCTCCAAAAATGAACCTACTCCTAGGCCAGTATATTGCAGCCCAAATAGTGGACCAAACATGACTAGAAAAAGTAGGGCCAAAAGCTGTCTATTCAACAAACCAACCCTTGATTACTACAACAAGCAATGCACAACAAGGCATGGTAAAAACCTTCCTCGCTCTCTTCTTCTTGACCTTTGCTCTCGCCCTTCTCCTCCTTACACTCTAAACAGCCCGCAACGTGCCTCGACTCAACCCCCGACATACCTCTAATACCACAAACAAAGTCAAAAGAAGCACTCAAGCACTTAAAACAAGCATAAGGCCCCCTGAAGAATACATTATAGCCACTCCTCCGACATCTGCCCGCAATAAAGAAAATTCTGACACTTCGTCTACTGTAAATCATAACCCCCCAAATCACCCATCCCAAAAGAAACTTGCTGCAGCCACTACCCCAACAACGTACCCCCCTGCATTAATAGCAACTGCCCGACTCCCTAATGTTTCAGGAAAGGGCTCTGCAGCTAAAGCTGCAGAATAGGCAAACACAACTAATATACCCCCAAGATAAATTAAAAACAGAACCAGCGAAAGAAAAGGGGCACCATGTCCCACCAACACCCCACACCCTATCCCCGACACAACCACCAACCCCAATGCCCCAAAGTAAGGGGATGGATTTGAAGCAACTACAATTACCCCTAACACCAGCCCTAACATAAAAATACACATGATATAAACCATTATTCCTGCCAGGATTTTAACCAGGACTAATGGCTTGAAAAACCACCGTTGTTATTCAACTACAAGAACCCTTAATGACCAGCCTACGAAAATCCCACCCCCTGCTTAAAATTGCCAATGACGCACTTGTTGACCTCCCCGCCCCCTCAAATATTTCTGCATGATGAAACTTTGGGTCTCTTCTAGGGATCTGTCTAATTGCCCAAATTCTAACAGGCCTATTCCTTGCAATACACTACACTGCCGATATTGCCACCGCCTTCTCCTCAGTTGCCCACATCTGCCGAGATGTAAACTTTGGCTGACTTATTCGAAATATACATGCCAATGGTGCCTCTTTCTTCTTCATCTGCATTTACCTCCATGTTGGCCGTGGCCTTTACTACGGCTCATACCTTTACAAAGAAACTTGAAACATTGGAGTAGTCCTACTCCTCCTTGTTATAATGACAGCCTTTGTAGGTTACGTCCTGCCCTGAGGCCAGATATCTTTCTGAGGTGCCACAGTCATTACTAACCTTCTCTCTGCTGTCCCTTATGTTGGCAACACACTTGTTCAATGAATTTGAGGAGGCTTCTCAGTAGATAATGCAACACTAACACGCTTTTTTGCATTCCACTTTCTCTTTCCCTTTGTTATCCTTGCCGTAACTGTTCTCCACCTCCTCTTCCTACATGAGACCGGGTCAAACAACCCAGTAGGCCTCAACTCAGACGCAGACAAAATCCCCTTTCACCCTTACTTCTCCTATAAAGACCTGCTAGGCTTTGCCATTATACTTCTAGCCCTTACATCCCTCGCCCTTTTCTCTCCAAACTACTTAGGAGATCCCGACAACTTCACCCCTGCAAACCCTTTAGTAACACCCCCGCACATTAAGCCCGAGTGATACTTCCTATTTGCTTATGCTATCCTCCGATCTATCCCCAACAAATTAGGAGGAGTCCTTGCACTACTTGCTTCAATCCTTGTTCTCATACTAGTTCCCTTCCTCCACACATCTAAACAACGAAGCCTAACATTCCGCCCACTCTCCCAGCTCATCTTCTGAACACTAGTAGCAGATGTAATTATTCTTACATGAATCGGAGGAATGCCTGTAGAAGACCCTTATATCATCATTGGCCAGGTTGCATCTTTTGTTTACTTCTTTATTTTCCTAGGACTTTTCCCCTTAGCAGGACTATTAGAAAACAAACTTCTTCAAACTATCTGCAATAGTAGCTCAGCGCCAGAGCACCGGTCTTGTAAGCCGGCCGCCGGAGGTTAAAATCCTCCCTACTGCTCAAAGAAGGGAGATTTTAACTCCCACCCCTAGCTCCCAAAGCTAGCATTCTAAATTTAACTATTCTTTGGTTAAATACATATATGTATTTACCCCATATATTTATATCAAACATATCAATAATGCTTTAGGACATAACTATGTATAATCCACATTAATCGACCTTGACCATTCATTCATCCCCCATCTTTCAAGATCTAACAGAAGACATAAAACACAAGAAAAACACGACTGCATACTAATAGAAATTACCCAATTAACTATCCACAGATATCGCCTACACTTGGGTTTCCCTATATATACCAAGTCTCACCTTCTCTAAAGAACAAAATCCGATGCAGACAAGGAAGACATTTGGTTTAAGCTATGTACATTCGGTTATTGATGGTCAGGGACAAGTATTCGTGGGGGTTTCACACAGTGAACTATTCCTGGCATTTGGTTCCTATTTCAGGGCCATAACTGATAACTGGCCCCCCATTGATTGCTCGAACCTGGCATCTGATTGTTGGTGGAGTCCTAGTTACTCTTTACCCCACATGCCGAGCATTCATTCTAATGGGCATGGTTATTTTTTTTTGTCCTCCTTTCATTTGGCATTTCACAGTGCAGCGCTAAGGTTAACTGACAAGGGAGTACATTTTTCTTGCTTTTTGTGAAAATAATGCATGGTGTTAAACTTTTATAGAAGCATTGCATAACTGATATCATGAGCATAAATAAGTAGTATTTACTCCTAAGATATCTAAGATACCCCCCTTTTTTTGGGGGTAAAACCCCCCTACCCCCCTAAACTCGTAGACTGTTATTTATCCTGAAAACCCCCCGGAAACAGGAAAGTCTCGAGCTAGGGATCCATACCCCAAAATGCATCTATTTACATTATTATAATATTATTTTT